TACAAAAAATAATATAAATTTTAGAATTATTAAAAATTCTATATACGTAAATTTAGAAAGCTAATTGTGAAATATTTTTTAAAAGATTGATTAAAAATTATCTATTTTAGCTTTTAAATTAATTACTTAAGCATAATCTATATAAATTAAACTAAAGAAAAATAGATAACTATCATTTTTTTAATTAATAATAAATTTATTATATAATAAAAAATAATATAAATTTTAGAATTATTAAAAATTCTATATACGTAAATTTAGAAAGCTAATTGTGAAATATTTTTTAAAAGATTGATTAAAAATTATCTATTTTAGCTTTTAAATTAATTACTTAAGCATAATCTATATAAATTAAACTAAAAAAAAATAGATAACTATCATTTTTTTAAAAAAACTTATTTATTTTAGGGGTAATAAAGTTAATTCTAGCTTTTATATTTATATATTATTTATTTATATATATTAATTTTTATAAAATATAAAATAATTTTAAAAATTTATTTTTAAAATATATTATTTAATATTAAAAATTAAAGAGATTTAGATTTAGTATAATAAAAATTATTAACAAATTTTGTGCCAGCAGTTGCGGTTATACCTAAAATAAATTAAATATTCATTTATAATTAATTAATATGTAAAAAATAGAATTTATAAATTTTTAAATTTATTAGGTAAAATTTTAAATTTAATTAAACTTAAAATATTTTAATTATGAAGTTAATGAAATAAATTTAAATAAACTAGGATTAGATACCCTATTATAAAAATTAATAATTAAAATATAAAGTAGTAAAAGTTATAGGCTCTAAACTTAAAGAATTTGGCAGTATTTTAATCTATTTAGAGGAACCTGTTTATTAATTGATACTCCACGATTAATTTTACTTAATTTATTTAATTTGTATATCGTTGTTATAAAAATTTTTTTAAGAAAAAAAATTTAATTATTTTAATTAAAAATTATATCAAATCAAGATGCAGTTTATATTTAAGAATTTAATGGGTTATCATAAATTTATTTATGGAAAAATAATGAAATATAATTTATAAATTAGATTTAATAGTAATTTGAATAATTTTATTTAAATGATGTAAGTTCTAAAATATGCACATATTGCCCGTCATTTTCATTTTGAATTGAAACAAGTCGTAACATAGTAGAATTACTGGAAAGTGTTTCTAGAAAGAACAAATTAAATCTTTATAGTAAAGTAATTCATTTACATTGAAAATTTAATGTGCAAATCATTTTAATTTGAAATTTTATCTTAAAATTTATATTTATAGATAATAAATAAAATTATTTAAAATAATAATAAAATAAAAAATTTTTATTAAAATTTATTTAACAAAATATTATATTTATAGTAAATTAGTATAGTAATAGAATGATGAAATAATTAAAAATTTTATTTTAAAAAAGTAAATTTTATTTATTGTATCTTGTGTATCAGAGATTATTAAAAAATAATTTTTTAATAAGTTTTTTCGAAATTTAAAGAGTTAATTAATTATTATAGTTATTGTAATATAAATATTATTTATAATTAATTAGAAATAAAATGTTAATCGATTTAAATAATATCTAATTTTTTAAGAAATAAATTTAATTTATATATTTAACTAAAATTTTTTTTTTTAATTAAAGAAATTTATTTTAAATATTAATATCAAATGGGATAAGCTTTTTGTTAAATTTTTAAATAAAAAATGATTTAGTTAAAATTAATAAAAATAAAATTATTTATTAATTATATTTTATTATAAAAAATTTTTTAATCAATAATATTTTAATATATAATAATTAATTTAATTTATTGAAATATACATTTTAATTAATTTAATGTGGAAATAATGATAATATTAGTATATTAATAATAAATTATAAAATTTAAAAGTTTATTTAAAAATATTTTTAAGAATTCGGCAAATTTTCATATTCGCTTGTTTAACAAAAACATGTCTTTTTGATAAATAATTTAAAGTCTAATCTGCCCCCTGAAATTATTTTAAAGGGCTGCGGTATCTTAACCGTACAAAGGTAGCATAATAATTAGGTTTTTAATTGAAATCTTGAATGAATGATTGGACGAGATATGAGCTGTTTTAAAATATAAAATTGAATTTAATTTTTTAGTTAAAAAGCTAAAATATATTTAAAAGACGAGAAGACCCTATAAATCTTTATAGTTTATTTATTTTAATTAATTATTTTAATAAAATTAATTTAAGTAATAGAAGTATTTTATTGGGGTGATATAAAAATTTTTTAAACTTTTTATGACTATAATACTATAATTAAAGATTTATATAACATGATCTATTATTAATAATTTAAAGAAAAAGATACTTTAGGGATAACAGCGTAATTTTAATATTAAGTTCATATTATTATTAAAGATTGCGACCTCGATGTTGGATTAAAATTTAATTTAAATGCAAAAGTTTAAAAATTAAGTCTGTTCGACTTTTAAAATTTTACATGATCTGAGTTCAAACCGGTGTGAGCCAGGTTGGTTTCTATCTTTAATAAAAAAATATTTTTTAGTACGAAAGGATCAAAAATTTCATAATATTTATGTTTATTGAGAAAAAAATTAATAATTTAAATTATTTTGACAGAAAAATGTGCTAAATTTAGAATTTAGATATATGTTTGAATTAACATAAATAATAATTAATATAATTGAAATTTATATATCTTTTATTGTTGGGTTGTTAATAATAATTATAGTATTAGTTAGAGTTGCTTTTTTTACATTATTAGAACGTAAGGTTTTAGGTTATATGCAATTACGTAAGGGGCCCTTAAAGGTTGGATTTTTAGGGATTGTCCAACCTTTTAATGATGCTATCAAGTTATTTACTAAAGAATTTATTTTTCCTTATATAAGAAATTATATATTATTTTATTTAATACCTGTAGCGGGCATATTTATAAGAATATGGGTGTGATTATTAATTCCTTATTTATTTATTTTATTAAATTTTAATTTAGGATTCTTATTTTTATTATCTTGTATAAGAGTAAGAGTTTATTTTATAATAATTTCGGGTTGGGCTTCAAATTCTAATTATGCTAAATTAGGGAGTTTACGAGGAATGGCCCAAACAGTGTCTTATGAAGTAAGATTAGCTATTATTTTATTATCTTTGATAATATTAATTTTTGGGTTTAATTTAATAAATTTTTTTTATTATCAAGAAATTGTATGATTTATTATTTTTTTATTTCCTTTAAGATTAGTTATATTTGCTTCTATATTAGCTGAATTAAATCGAGCTCCTTTTGATTTTATTGAGGGAGAAAGAGAATTAGTTTCCGGGTTTAATATTGAATATAGAAGAGGGGGATTTGCTTTAATTTTTTTAGCCGAGTATTCAAGTATTATTTTTATGAGTATGTTATTTATTATTATATTTATAGGGGGGTGAGATTTAAGTTTTATTTTTTATTTAAAATTAATATTTGTAGGATTTAGATTTATTTGAGTTCGGGGGGTATTGCCCCGGTATCGTTATGATAAATTAATAAATTTAACATGAAAAGGATTTTTACCTATTTCTTTAAATTATTTATTATTTTTTTTTTGTTATGTAATTTTTATTTGTAACTTATTTAGTATAAAATAAATTAATAGAAATTTATATTCTTTCTTAAGTTTTCAAAACAAATGCTTTAAAAGCTTATTAATTAAATTATTTTATCTCATAATAATGATAGGGGGGGATTAATAATAAAATATGAAAAATATAAGATGGTTAAAATTTGACTTAGTTCAGTAAATGGGGGGTCTATGGGGCATCTTCCCAATCAGGTTAATATTCAAAAAATAGCAATAAAATTTCAAAATAAGATTTTATTTAGTAAGTAAAATTGATTTCCTTTGATTGATTTTATAAAAGTAAATGGAAGAATTAATAAAATTAAAATTGATATTATTAAAGCAATTACCCCCCCTAATTTATTGGGGATAGACCGTAAAATTGCATAAGCAAATAAAAAATATCATTCGGGTTGAATATGAATTGGAGTTATTATGGGGTTTGCTGGGATGAAATTATCTGGATCTCTTAATATAAAAGGTTTATATAAAGAAATAATTAAGAGTAAAATAATTATAATATAGAAACCTATTAAGTCTTTAAATGTAAAATAAGGGTGAAAGGGAATCTTATCAGAATTGTTACTAATTCTTAGGGGGTTTCTTGAACCTGTTTGATGTAAAAATATTAAATGAATAATAGAAGCAGCTAAAATAATAAATGGGAGAATAAAATGGAATATGAAAAACCGATTTAAAGTAGCATTATTGACAGAAAATCCCCCTCAAATTCATTGTACTAAATCTACTCCGAGATACGGGATAGCAGAAAGAATATTAGTAATTACTGTAGCTCCTCAAAAAGATATTTGTCCTCAAGGTAAAACATAGCCTATAAAAGCTGTTATTATTGTGAGTAATAAAATTACACATCCAGCGATTCAAGTAAATTTAAATATAAAAGATTCGTAGTAGATTCCCCGACCTACGTGTAAATATAAAATAATAAAAAAAAATGAAGCTCCATTAGAATGGAGAGAACGAATAAGTCAACCTAAATTAACATTTCGGTAAATATGATCCACTCTATTAAAAGCTAATTCAATATTAGGGGCATAATTTATTGTTAAAAATAATCCAGTTAAAATTTGAATAATTAAACAAAGTCCTAAAAGTGATCCCATATTTCATAAGTATGAGATATTAGAGGGAGTGGGCAGGTTAATTAGAGCATTAGTTAAAATTTTTAAAATTGGGTGATTTAATTTTAAAGGAAGAAATTTTATAGTTTTCATTAATAAGTTCGTAATGGGCCTTGATTAATTGAGGTAATTTTTGTTGAAATAATTAAAGCTAATAATAAATAATTTATTAAAATTAATGTAATAAATTGTTCATTTTTATTATAAAAGTTAGTTAGATAAATTTTATTTTCATTATTAATAAATTTAGTTAAATTGGAAAAAGAAGTTATTTCTATGGTTGAAAAGATTAAAAAAATATTTATTGTAAATAAAAAAATAATTATTGTAAAAAAAATAATAGATATTTTTTTATAATCTAACAAAAAAATTTTGTTGGGAGTTAATCTAGAAATGTAAATAAATAAAATTAATAGCCCCCCAATAAATGTTAAAAATATAATATATGATATTCAAAATGAATGTCCTATAATTCCGGTAATTAAAATTAAAATACAAGTTTGTAAAATAATAAAAATTGTAATAATTATGGGATGAGTTAAATTAATTAATCATAAAGAAGTAAATAAAAATATTAAAAATAAAGTAATAAATTTTATAATTTCAAAAGATAGTTTAATAAAATAATAATTTTGGAGATTATAGATAAATAAATAATTATTTTCTTTTGAAGTTTTAAAAGAATACGCTTAATTTTGATTTACAAGATCAATATTTTTATTAAATTATTAAAACAAAATTAATGAAAATATTTCAATTAAGAAGTTTTATTACTATAAATTACATAATTGGTAATTTTATATTTTCTTTAAATCGTAAACATTTATTGGTAATTTTATTAAGATTAGAATTAATTGTATTAAATGTATTTTTTTATATATACGTTTATGTTTTATTTAATTTATCTAATAGAGTTTATTTTATGATAATATTTATGATTTTAAGTGTTTGTGAGGGTGTATTGGGAGTATCGATTTTAGTTTATATAATTCGAGTTTACGGTAATGATTATGTAGGTGTTTATAGAATTAGAATTTAATGATAAGATTTATTTTTATAATTTCATTAACAATAATAATTTGTTTTATTAAAAATATTTTTTGAATAGTACAGTATGCTTATTATGTGTTAATATTTATGTTAATATTAATACCTATAAGAGGTTATTTAACTTTAAATTTAAGATATATTTTTGGGTGTGACATAATTTCATATTTTTTAATTTTATTAAGAGTTTGAATTAGAAGATTAATAATTTTATCAAGTATAAAAATTTATTTAAAAAATTTTTATAAGTCTTTATTTATATTTAATGTGAGATTTTTATTATTAATATTAATTTGTACTTTTAGTTCATTAAATTTATTTATATTTTATTTATTTTTTGAGGGGTCTTTAGTTCCCATTCTATTGCTAATTTTAGGGTGAGGGGCTCAGTTTGAGCGGATTCAAGCGGGGTTATATTTGTTATTTTATACACTTTTTGCTTCTTTACCCTTATTGGCGGGGATTTTTTATTTAGATATTCGAGCATATTCATTAGTAATTTATATAATTAATATAGACGATTTAAATTATTTTTTAATTTATATTGTGATATTGGGTGCTTTTTTAGTTAAAATTCCGATATTTTTAGTTCATTTATGATTACCCAGGGCTCATTTAGAGGCCCCAATTTCGGGGTCAATAATTTTAGCTGGAATTATATTAAAATTAGGAGGTTACGGAATTATTCGAATTTTACGAATTTTAAGATATTTAAATATAAAGATTGGAGTTTATTTTATAATTTTAAGAATATTAGGCGGAGTTTTAGTGAGACTTATATGTTTTTTTCAAACTGATATGAAAGCTTTAGTAGCTTATTCATCAGTTGTTCATATGGGGCTCATATTGGCTGGTCTTTTAACACAGACTTATTGGGGTGTAAGCGGGGCGTATGTTGTAATATTGGGGCATGGATTATGTTCATCGGGGTTATTTTGTTTAGTTAATTTAAATTATGAGCGGCTATTTAGTCGGAACTTATTGATTAATAAGGGGATAATGGCTTTTATACCGATTTTATCTCTTTGATGATTTATATTTTTATCAAGAAATATGGCAGCTCCGCCTTCTTTAAATTTATTGGGAGAAATTATACTAATTAGTAGATTAGTGTCTTGATCTTATATATTAATAATTTTAATTAGTTTAGTGTCTTTTTTTTCAGCCGGATACAGTTTGTATTTATTTGCCTTTACTCAACAAGGGGCTAGAAATATTAATTTAAATAACTATTCATTAATTGAATCTCGCGAGTATTTATTATTGATTTTACATTGATTACCATTAAACTTGTTGTTTCTGGGGGTAGATTTTATAATTTATTAATTAAAAATTTTTATTTAAATAGTTTAATTAAAATATTAATTTGTGGGATTAAAGATATAGAGTATCTATTTTAAATCATTAATTTATATTTTATTTATAGATTTAGTTTAGTTTTGTTAGCTATTATTATGTTAATTATGGGTAATATATTAATTTTTAATAATCTTAGAATTTTTTTTGAGTATAAATTTTTTAGTTTTAATTCATCAGATTTAGTAATAGTTTTTTTATTAGATTGAAAATCTTTGATTTTTATAAGTACAGTAATGTTTATCTCGAGAATAGTAGTTTTTTATAGAGAAAGTTATATGCGCAGAGATTTAAATAAAATTCGGTTTTTATATTTAGTATTATTATTTGTTTTGAGTATGGCACTAATAATTGTTAGACCTAATTTGATTAGTATTTTATTAGGGTGAGATGGGTTGGGGCTAATTTCTTATTGTTTAGTTATTTATTATCAGAATACAAAATCTTATAATGCGGGGATATTAACTATTCTTTCTAATCGAATTGGAGACGTAGCTATTCTTTTATCTATTGCTTGAATATTAAATTATGGGGGGTGGAATTTTTATTTGTATTTAAATTATATGGTAGATAACAGTTTTTTTATAATTATTATTGGAAGATTAGTTATTTTAGCAGGATTAACTAAAAGAGCTCAAATTCCTTTTTGTGCTTGGTTACCTGCTGCTATAGCAGCTCCTACTCCCGTTTCAGCTTTAGTCCATTCATCAACGTTAGTAACAGCTGGGGTTTATTTATTAATTCGATTTAGACCCCTTTTAGAGAATACAGTTTTATTTCGGGTTCTTATAGTAATTGGTATATTAACAATATTTATTTCAGGATTAGGTGCTAATTTTGAATTTGATTTGAAAAAAATTATTGCTCTTTCTACTTTAAGTCAACTTGGGTTAATAATATGTATTTTGGGGGCGGGGTTTAGAGACTTAGCTTTTTTTCATTTATTAGCTCATGCATTTTTTAAGAGAATATTATTTTTATGTGCGGGAATTTTAATTCATAGTTTTAACGATATTCAAGATTTACGATTTATAGGGAATATTGTAAAATTTATGCCCCTTACATGTACTTTTTTTAATGCTGCTAATATGGCTCTTTGCGGGCTTCCTTTTATAGCAGGATTTTATTCTAAAGATTTAATTTTAGAATTAAATTTATTAACTAATTTAAATATTATAAGTTTATTTTTTTGTTATTTTTCTACTGGGCTAACTGTTTGTTATTCAGTGCGAATTTTTTATTGAAGCTTCTTTTCTAGATTTAATTCGTTTAGTTTAATGAATTTTCACGACGAAGATTGACGAATAAATAATAGTATGCTGTTATTATTTACCTTAAGAATTACTAGAGGGGCCGGCTTAGTTTGAGCTGTTATACCCGATTTAGGTGTAATTTATTTACCTAATCATATAAAATGATTAGTTATTTATGTTATTAGAAGAGGGGGAATTTTGGGGGTATTTATTAGATTTTTATATAAAATTCGAGGATTTAAAAATCAATTGAAAATTTTAAGTTTTTGAGGCAGTATTTGATTTATGCCCAATTTAGTAACATACGGCGTTAATTGGGGTATTTTGAGCATGGGGTTAGTTTTTAAAAAAACATTAGATTTAGGATGAACAGAAAATTTATTAGTAATAAATATTAATTCAAATTTAAAATTATTTATGCGAAATTTTCAATTAGCTCATTTAAATACTTTAAAAATTTATATATTAATTTTTGTTAGTTGAGTATTTTTAGTTTGACAAATTATGTATTTTTATTACTTAAATAACTTATAGAGAGTGTGATATTGAAGATATTAAAGAGATTGACTTAAATCTTTAAGTAAAAATAATTTATAAAAAGTGATTTTATCTCTATAATGAAAATATAGTGTTTTTAGTAAACTATATAAACAGAAATTTCAATGTATAGACACTGTGAATTAAGTTAGCGGCTTAATTAATTAAATTTCTTTAATTAGATTTTACATCAATTTTATCATTAACAATGATACACCTCTTTTTGGTTTTAATTAATAAGAGGGGAGGACAAACCTCAAAAACTAAGTCGAAATTAGGCGCTATTATAGCTTCCTTCTTGTAAGACAACCCAAAGTGGGGGTTTTTTTAAATGCAAATTAATTATTTTTTATAAATTATAGTCCTTTTAAGCTGTTCAATTTAATATATTTTGATCCCATTCATAATATAGTCCGCCAATTAAAATTATAATAAAAAAAATAGAAATAATTAATCATGAGTTTAATTTATTTACTGAAAAAATTATAATAATTGGAATAAGAATTGCAATTTCTACATCAAAAATTAGAAAAATAATTGTAATTAAAAAAAAATGAAGAGAAAAGGGGATGCGAGAATTTGATAGGGGGTCGAATCCGCATTCAAATGGAGAGATTTTTTCTATTTCATTTGTTGTTTTTTTATTTAAAGTTAGTGAAATTATAATTATTAAAGATGAAATAATAATAAATATAATTAATATAATTGTTAGTAAATAAATTATTTATATTATTAAATTAATCTTTTTAATTGGAAGTTAAATATACTGTATATATTATATAAATTAGGCTCTTCATCAATATATAATTGTATATAAAAGAAGTCAAACAATATCAACAAAATGTCAATATCAGGCAGCAGCTTCTAACCCAAAGTGATGAGTTCTAGAAAATTGAAAGTTTAAGTGACGAATTAATGAAATTAATAAAAAAATAGTTCCAATTAGGACATGTAATCCATGAAATCCTGTTGCTATAAAAAATGATGTACCGTATACACTATCTCTGATAGTAAAGGGAGCTTCGTTATATTCATAGGCTTGTAATAAAGAAAAATAAATTCCTAAGAGAACAGTAATTATAAGACTAATGGTAGTTTGAGAAAAGTTATTTTCTATAATTCTATGGTGGGCTCAAGTTACAGTAATACCAGATGTTAGTAGAATAATTGTATTTAAAAGAGGAATTTGGAAAGGGTTAAAAGAGTTGATTGAGATGGGGGGTCAAGTTCTTCCAATGGCAATTCTTGGATTTAGGTTATTATGAAAAAAAGCTCAGAAAAAAGCTAAAAAAAAAAATACTTCGGAAATAATGAATAAAATTATTCCTCATCGAAGTCCGATTCTTACTTTATAAGTGTGGCATCCTTGGTAGGTTCCTTCTCGGGAGATGTCTCGTCATCATTGGTATATTGTTATTAAGATTATTAAAAATCCTAAAAAAAATAAATTGGGGTTAAATAAGTGAAATCAGTTTACTAATCCAGTTAAAAATGTTATAGTTCTAATAGCCCCCATTAAAGGTCAGGGACTTGAAGTTACTAAATGAAAGGGGTGATTTGAGTGAGTTGACATTAAATAACTTCATTAGAATAAAGAACTCTTAAAATAGAGAAAACATAAGCTTGGATTAAAGTAACAGAAGCTTCTAATGTTAAAAGCAATAATATAGTGAATCTAATTAAGCTAATTAATAGAGATGGAATAGATTGATATAAATTTCTTAATAGAGTAATTAATAGATGGCCAGCAATTATGTTAGCTATTAGTCGAATAGCTAAAGTTCCTGGACGAATAATATTTCTAATAGTTTCAATTAATACTATAAATGATATTAAGGCAATGGGAGTACTCTGGGGCACTAAGTGTGTAAATATGTGTTGAGTATGATTAATTCATCCGTATAATATAAAAGATAATCAAAGAGGCAGTGTAATAGAAAGATTTAAAACTAGATGACTAGTTGCTGTAAAGATATACGGATATAACCCAAGAAAATTATTAATAAAAATAAAACTAAAAATTCTTACAAAAATGAAAGTTGATCCGTTATAATAATTTATGCCCAATAAAGTTTTAAATTCTTTATGAAGAGTGTAATAAGTTAGATTAATTAATATTAAAAATCGAGAGGGAATTAATCAGTAGTAGATAGGGATAAATATAAAAATTGTTAGTGTACTTAATCAATTTAATGAAAGATTTATAATTTTAGTTGAGGGGTCAAAAGTTATAAAAAGATTGGCTATGATTTGATTGAAGTTGGAGTAGGGGGGTGTGGGGTTGAAAATTAATATTGAAATAGTTATTTACTATAAAAATATAAAAAATTAAATTAAATATGAGGTATAAAATAGTTCAATTTAGGGGTATTATTTGAGGAATAAAAAAGTATTATTTAATAATAATTTAAATTTGACAAATTTAGGTTATAGTTTAACTAACTTTTTGTTCATTAGAAGTAGTTATACTATTAGCGGCTTAAGAGGCCAATACTTATTAATTTAGTTATCTAATGAATTTTTAATATGATTTAATTCAATTAATAAATTTATTAGGGGTAATAGATTCAATAGTAATTGGTATAAAACTATGATTAGTGCCGCAAATTTCTGAGCATTGACCGTAAAATAGTCCTGGTCGGTTAATTAAAAGATTGGCTTGATTTAGTCGGCCGGGCGTAGCATCAGCTTTTACTCCCAATGATGGAACTGTTCATGAGTGAATTACATCAGTAGCAGTAATTAAAATTCGAATTTTAGTTTTTAAAGGTACGATTACTCGGTTATCAACTTCAATTAAACGAAAATTTGATAAATTTATTTCATTGAGTGGGATTATAAATGAATCAAATTTAATTTTTTTAAAATCTGCGTATTCATAAGATCAAAATCATTGATGTCCTGTAGTTTTAAGAGTAATTAGGGGTTTATTATTTTCGTCAATTAAATAAAGTAATTTTAATGAAGGTAAAGCAATAAAAATTAAGATAATTGCTGGTAAAATTGTTCAAATCAGTTCAATTATTTGTTCTTCTAGTAAAAATCGATTAGTGAATTTATTGAAAAATAAATTAGTTATTAGATATGAAATAAAGATAATAATTAGTGTTAAAATTATTAAAGTAAAATCATGAAAAAAAATTATTTGTTCTATTAATGGAGAAGATCTGTCTTGAAAATTTAGAATAGATCATGTTGCAATTTCTAAAGAAAGATATTCTTTATTAATGGGGTTTAAGGCCAGTGCATTATTCTGCCACATTAGAAATAAGAAATTAAAGGTATTTCATTAAATCTGTGTTCAGAGGGGGGGTTATTTTGTAGTCATTCAATATTAGTATTTATTTGAATATTAAATAAAATGGGTCGTTGATTAATTAATCTTTCTCAAATAATAATTAATAAAAATATTAATCTTAATGTAGATATAATTCTTCCGATAGATGACAAGATATTTCAAGAAAGATATGCATCTGGATAGTCTGAGTATCGTCGGGGTATCCCAGATAGGCCTAAAAAATGTTGGGGAAAAAAAGTTAAATTGACACCTGTAAATATTGTTACAAATTGAATTTTTAATCAGGTTGGGTTTATAGTCAATCCAGTAAAAAGAGGGTATCAATGGATAAATCCGGCAATAATAGCAAATACGGCTCCTATTGATAATACGTAGTGAAAATGGGCAACTACATAATATGTATCGTGAAGTATAATGTCAATTGATGAATTAGCTAAAACGACTCCTGTTAATCCTCCTATTGTAAATAAAAAAATAAATCCTAATCTTCAGATTAATGCAGGATTAGAATTAATTTTATTTCCATGAAGGGTGGCTAATCAACTAAAAATTTTAATTCCTGTTGGAATAGCAATAATTATTGTTGCTGATGTAAAATAGGCGCGAGTATCGACGTCTATTCCAACAGTAAATATATGATGAGCTCACACAATAAATCCTAAAAGTCCAATTGTTATTATAGCATAAATTATCCCTAAGAATCCAAAAGATTCTTTTTTCCCACTTTCTTGAGTAGTAATTTGGGAAATTATTCCAAACCCTGGTAGAATGAGAATATAAACTTCAGGATGGCCAAAAAATCAAAATAAATGTTGATAAAGAATTGGATCACCCCCTCCTGAAGGGTCAAAAAATGAAGTATTTAGATTTCGATCTGTAAGTAGTATTGTGATTGCTCCGGCTAATACTGGTAAAGAGAGGAGTAATAAAAGGGCAGTAATAGCAACAGATCAAACAAATAGGGGAATTCGATCTAAAGAAATTAAATTTCTTCGCATATTTAAAGTAGTTGAAATAAAATTAATTGCCCCTAAAATTGAAGAAACTCCGGCTAAATGTAGAGAGAAAATAGAAATATCAACTGAACTTCCTGCATGAGCGAGATTACTTGAGAGGGGCGGATAAACGGTTCATCCGGTTCCGGTTCCTCTTTCTACTAAAGCTCTAATTAAAAGTAAATTTAAAGAGGGGGGCAGTAATCAAAATCTTATATTATTTATTCGGGGAAAGGCTATATCTGGGGCCCCAATTATTAATGGTACTAATCAATTACCGAATCCTCCAATTATAATTGGTATAACTATAAAAAAAATTATAATAAAAGCATGAGCTGTAACAAGAACATTGTAAATTTGGTCATTTTTAATTAAAGATTCTGTAGTTCCTAATTCAGTTCGAATAATTATTCTGAGAGAAGTTCCAATTATTCCCGCTCAAATTCCAAAAATGAAATAAATAGTTCCGATATCTTTATGATTTGTTGAAAATAATCATTGTCGCAGTAAGGTGGCTGAATTTAGGCAATAAATTGTAAATTTATTTATAAGATAATTTTAATCTTTTTTACTAAGTTTTATATTCAATAAATGATTTTAAATTGCAAATTTAAAGTAGTAAAATTTTTACTAAAGCTTAAAAATTTTATTTTAATGATAATTTTGAAGATTATTAGTTTTATTAACTTAAAACTTTATCTTAATAAATAAATTAAAGGACAAATTAATAATCCCAATAAAGAAGTATAGGTAATTATTCTAATTAAATTGAAATAAATATATTGGAGGTTAAAGAATTTAATTTCATAAAAATTAAGAAGAAAATAAGAATAGGTAATTCGGATATAAAAAAATAGATTAATCAATGACATAGAGATTAAAAATAAAACTAAAAAATAAAATTGATTTTCAGCTATTAAATTAATTAATAATCATTTGGGTAAAAATCCGATGAATGGGGGCAATCCACTGAGTCTTAAAAAGTTAAATAAAATAAAGTATCTTATTAAATTAAAAGATTTATTAGAATATATTTGATTTAAGTTATATATTTTTATAGTCTTAAAAATAAATATTAAAACTGTGTTTAAAATAGAATAAATTAAAATATATGTAAATCAAATTTTTAGTCTAAATATTAAAGCTATTAATATTCAACTAATATGATTAATTGATGAATATGCTATAATTAATTGTAAGGAAGTTTGAGTTAGTCCAAGAATTGCTCCGATTAAAGCTCTAAAAAAAGCAGCAGTTATTAAAATAAAATTAATAAAGCAGTATGAAAGAGCGATTATAGGTAAAATTTTTTGTCAAGTTCTTAAAATTAAACAATTTGTTCAATTTAATCCTTTTATTGTTTTAGGGAATCAAAAGTGAAAGGGAGCGGCTCCTATTTTTATTAGTAAACTTAAATTTATTACTACTATAATTAATAAATTATTAAAAAATTGACTGTTTATTCAATTAGTTATATAATTTAGTATTAAAAAACTAAATAAGAAATTTACAGATCTTAATGCTTGAATTAAAAAATATCTCATTATTCTTTCGGAGGAAAAATTATTTTTATAATTAATTATAATAGGAATAAATCTAATTAAATTTACTTCTATCCCCATTCATATATTAATTATTGAAAGAGAGCTTAAAGAAAAGATAGTTCTAATTAATATTAATATAAAAAATAAAGTTTTTGAAGAATTAAAATAATTATTTATTTAAAAAAAAAAGGTTAAACTTTTATAAAAGAGGTATGAACTCTTTAGCTTAATTAGCTTATTTTTTATATTTAGATGTAAGTGGCATTTAAATTTTTGAAATTTAAAGGTATAGTTTAATTCTATAAAATATAATAAAGACAAAATAATTTGTATGATTTATTCTATCAAAATAATCCTTTTTCAGGCACATTATT